TTCTAACATAGGGATTGCTAAAAGTCAAATTCGGGAAAAAGAACTAATTGTATGGGAAATACTTCAAGAAGTTTTGCGGGGGCATCCTGTATTGTTGAATAGAGCACCCACCTTGCATAGATTAGGCATACAGGCCTTCCAACCCATTTTAGTGGAGGGGCGCGCTATTTGTTTACACCCATTAGTTTGTAAGGGTTTCAATGCAGACTTTGATGGAGATCAAATGGCTGTTCATGTACCTTTATCTTTGGAAGCTCAAGCGGAGGCTCGTTTACTTATGTTTTCTCATATAAATCTCTTGTCTCCAGCTATTGGGGATCCCATTTCCGTACCAACTCAAGATATGCTTATCGGACTCTATGTATTAACGATCAGGAATCGTAGAGGTATTTGTGCAAATAGGCATAATCCATATAATCGCGGAAACTATCAAAATAATACAGTTGACAATAATGACTATAAGTATACGAAAGAGAAAGAACTGTATTTTTGTGGTTCCTATGATGTACTTGGAGCTTATCGGCAGAAACGAATCAGTTTAGATAGTCCTTTGTGGCTCCGATGGAGACTAGATCAACGTGTCATTGGCTCAAGAGAAGTTCCCATCGAAGTTCAATATGAATCTTTGGGTACTTATCATGAGATTTATGAGCACTATCTAATAGTAGGAAGTGTAAAAAAAGAAATCCATTGTATATACATTCGAACCACTCTTGGTCATATTTCTTTTTATCGAGAAATAGAAGAAGCCATACAGGGGTTTTGTCGGGCCTATTCATACGCTATCTAAACTAATAAATTAGATTAGGTGATGCCCGTGCCCGTAGGGATTCGGGTCTCTCCAGTTTCACTGGTATCATAATTTCTGAATTTTTGCGTGAATCAAGATTGAGATTGAGGAAAGGAAGTTTTCGAATCACTGACTCAGGCCCATTGTCGAATCCTACTCAGCAGAATATAGAGGTACTTATGGCAGAACGGGCTGATCTGGTCTTTCACAATAAAGTGATAAATGGAACTGCTATGAAACGACTTATTAGCAGATTAATAGATCATTTCGGAATGGCATATACATCACACATCCTGGATCAAGTAAAGACTTTGGGTTTCCAGCAAGCCACTGCTACATCTATTTCATTAGGAATTGATGATCTTTTAACAATACCTTCTAAGGGATGGTTAGTCCAAGACACTGAACAACAAAGTTTTATTTTTGAAAAACACCATCATTATGGAAATGTACATGCGGTAGAAAAATTACGTCAATCCATTGAGATATGGTATGCCACAAGTGAATATTTGAGACAAGAAATGAATCCTAATTTTCGGATGACTGATCCTTCTAATCCAGTCCATCTGATGTCCTTTTCGGGAGCTAGAGGAAATGCATCTCAGATACACCAATTAGTAGGTATGAGAGGATTAATGTCGGATCCCCAAGGACAAATGATTGATTTACCCATTCAAAGCAATTTACGCGAAGGGCTTTCTTTGACAGAATATATAATTTCCTGCTACGGAGCCCGCAAAGGAGTTGTAGATACTGCTGTACGAACATCAGATGCTGGATACCTCACGCGTAGACTTGTTGAAGTAGTTCAACACATTATTGTACGTAGAACGGATTGTGGTACTATCCGAGGTATTTCCGTGAGTCCTCGAAATGGGATGACGGAAAAAATTTTTGTCCAAACACTAATTGGTCGTGTATTAGCAGACAATATATATATGGGTCTACGATGCATTGCCGCTCGAAATCAAGATATTGGGATTGGACTTGTCAATCGATTCATAACCTTTCGGGCACAACCAATATATATTCGAACCCCCCTTACTTGCAAGAGTGCATCTTGGATCTGTCAATTATGTTATGGTCGGAGTCCCACTCACGGCGACCTGGTCGAATTGGGAGAAGCCGTAGGTATTATTGCGGGTCAATCAATTGGGGAACCAGGGACTCAACTAACATTAAGAACTTTTCATACCGGTGGAGTATTCACAGGTGATACTGCCGAACATGTACGAGCTCCTTCTAATGGAAAAATAAAATTCAATGAAGATTTGGTTTATCCCACACGTACCCGTCATGGGCATCCTGCTTTTCTATGTTCTATAGACTTGTATGTAACTATTGAGACTCGGGATATTATCCATAATGTGAATATTCCACCAAAAAGTTTGATTTTAGTTCAAAATGATCAATATGTAGAATCAGAACAAGTGATTGCTGAGATTCGTGCCGGAACGTCTACTTTTCGTTTTAAAGAGAAGGTACGAAAACATATTTATTCTGAATCAGAGGGAGAAATGCATTGGAGTATCGATGTCCACCATGCATCTGAATATACACATGGTAATGTTCATCTATTACCAAAAACAAGTCATTTATGGATATTAGCAGGAGGTCCGTGCAGATCCAGTATAGTGTCTTTTTCGCTCCACAAAGATCAAGATCAAATGAATGTTCATTCTTTTTCTTTCGAAGAAAGATATATCTTTGACCTCTCAATGACTAATCATCGAGTAAGACATAAATTGTTGGATACTTCTGGTAAAAAAGATAGGGAAATTCTTGACTATTCAAGACCTGATCGAATCATATCCAATGGTCATTGGAATTTCATATATCCTTCTATTCTCCAAGAAAATTCTGATTTCTTGGCGAAAAAACGAAGAAATAGATTCATTATCCCATTACAATATGATCAAGAACGAGATAAAGAACTAATGCCCTGTTTTGGTATTTCGATTGAAATACCCATAAATAGTATTTTACGTAGAAATAGTATTCTTGCTTATTTTGATGATCCACGATACAGAAGAAATAGTTCAGGAATTACTAAATATGGGACCATAGAGGTGGATTCAATCATAAAAAAAGAGGATTTGATTGAGTATCGAGGAGCAAAAGAATTTAGTCCGAAATACCAGAAAGTAGATCGGTTTTTTTTCATTCTCGAAGAAGTGCATATCTTACCCGGATCTTCGTTCATAATGGTCCGGAACAATAGTATCATTGGAGTAGATACACAACTCGCTTTAAATACAAGAAGCCGGGTAGGCGGATTAGTCCGAATGGAGAGAAAAAAAAAAAGTATTGAACTGAAAATCTTTTCTGGAGATATTCATTTTCCTGGAGAAACAGATAAGATATCCAGGCACAGCGGCATTTTGATACCACCAGAGACGGAAAAAAAAAATTCTAAGAAATCAAAAAAATTGAAAAATTGGATCTATGTCCAACGGATCACACCCACCAAGAAAAAGTATTTTGTTTCGATTCGGTCCGTAGTCACATATGAAATAGCTGATGGGATAAATTTAGCAACACTTTTCCCTCGGGATCTCTTGCAGGAAAAGGATAATGTCCAACTTAGAGTTGTCAATTATATCCTTTATGGAAATGGCAAGTCAATTCGAGGAATTTATCACACAAGTATTCAATTAGTTCGGACTTGCTTAGTATTGAATTGGGACCAAGAAAAAAATGGTTCTATAGAAGAGGTTCATGCTTCCTTTGTTGAGGTAAGGACAAATGATCTGATTCGCGATTTCATAAGAATTGAGTTAGTCAAGTCCACTATTTCGTATACCGGAAAAAGGTATGATAGGGCAAGTTCCGTATTGATTTCCGATAATGGATTAGATCGCACCAATATCAATCCTTTTTATTCCAAGGCGAAGATTCAATCACTTACCCAACATCAAGGAACTATTGGTATTGGTACGTTGTTGAATCGAAATAATGAATGCCAATCTTTGATAATTTTGTCATCATCCAATTGTTCTCGAATTGGTCCATTCAATGGTTCGAAATATAACAATGTGACAAAAGAATCAGATCCCATAATCAAAATTAGGGATTTGCTGGGTCCCTTAGGGACTATTGTCCCTAAAATAGCGAATTTTTTTTCATCTTACTATTTAATAACTCATAATCATATCTTGTTAAAGAAATATTTGTTACTTGACAATTTTAAACAGACTTTCCAAGTACTTAAATACTGTTTAATAGATGAAAATAGGAGGATTTATAATCCCGATCCATGCGGTAACATAATTTGGAATCCATTCCATTTGAATTGGTGCTTTCTCCATCACGATTATTGTGAAGAGACATCTACAATAATTAGCCTTGGACAATTTATTTGTGAAAATGTATGTCTATTCAAATACGAATCACACGTAAAAAAATCTGGTCAAATTTTAATTGTTCATGTTGACTCCTTAGTTATAAGATCAGCTAAACCCTATTTGGCCACTCCAGGAGCAACTGTTCATAGCCATTATGGAGAAATCCTTTACGAAGGAGATACATTAGTTACATTTATATATGAAAAATCAAGATCTGGTGACATAACGCAAGGTCTTCCAAAAGTGGAACAAATCTTAGAAGTGCGTTCGATTGATTCAATATCGATGAACCTAGAAAGGAGAGTTGAAGGTTGGAACGAACGTATACAAAGAATTCTTGGAATACCCTGGGGATTCTTGATTGGAGCTGAGCTAACCATAGCCCAAAGTCGTATCTCTTTGGTTAATAAGATCCAAAAGGTTTATCGATCCCAGGGGGTACAGATCCATAATAGACATATAGAAATTATTGTACGTCAAGTAACATCAAAAGTGTTGGTTTCAGAAGATGGAATGTCTAATGTTTTTTTACCTGGAGAATTAATCGGCTTTTTGCGGGCGGAACGAGCAGGGCGTGCTTTGGACGAAGCGATCTGTTATCGGGCAATCTTATTGGGAATAACGAGGGCATCCCTAAATACTCAAAGTTTCATATCCGAAGCAAGTTTTCAAGAAACCGCTCGAGTTTTAGCAAAAGCTGCTCTACGAGGTCGTATTGATTGGTTGAAAGGCCTGAAAGAGAACGTTGTTCTGGGGGGGATTATACCTGTTGGTACCGGATTCCAAAAATTAGTACACCCTTCAAGGCAAGACAAGAACATTCATTTGGAAATAAGAGATATTTTGTTACACCATAGAGAATTATTTTGTTCTTACGTCCAAAACAATTTCCATGAGACAAATTTCCATGAGACATCAGAACAATCATTTACGCGATTTAATGATTCCTAAGAGCAGATTCTTTTCTTTCACTTTAACTATCTTTCAATTATCTGGTCCGATTATTGATTTGGTAAAAAATAAAAAATAAGTAATTAAAAGAAATTAATGGTTTGGGTCGTGTATCAACGGTCAATCCCCCGTAGAAGGTTCCATCGGAACAATTATTTATTTCAGGTTACCTCGTCTCTTTGTTAAAAAAAAAAAGGAAGTCTGGGGAAAAATGACAAGAAGATATTGGAACATCAATTTGGAAGAGATGATGGAAGCAGGAGTTCATTTTGGTCATGGTACTAAGAAATGGAATCCTAGAATGGCCCCTTACATCTCTGCAAAGCGTAAAGGTATTCATATTACAAATCTCACTAGAACTGCTCGTTTTTTATCAGAAACCTGTGATTTAGTTTTTGATGCAGCAAGTAGGGGAAAAAACTTCTTAATCGTTGGTACAAAAAATAAAGCAGTGGATTCAGTAGCATCGGCTGCAATAAGGGCTCGGTGTCATTATGTTAATAAAAAATGGCTTGGTGGTATGTTAACGAATTGGTCCACTACGGAAACGAGACTTCACAAGTTCAGGGACTTAAGAGCAGAACAAAAGATGGGGAAACTCAATTGTCTCCCCAAAAGAGATGCAGCAATGTTGAAGAGAAAATTATCTACCTTGCAAACATATCTCGGTGGGATCAAATATATGACGGGGTTGCCTGATATTGTGATCATCGTTGATCAGCAAGAAGAATATACGGCTCTTCGAGAATGTGTCATTTTGGGGATTCCGACAATTTGTTTAATCGATACAAATTGTGACCCAGATCTCGCAGATATTTCGATTCCAGCAAATGATGACGCTATAGCTTCAATCCGATTGATTCTTAACAAATTAGTATCTGCAATTTGTGAGGGTCGTTCTAGCTATATAAGAAATCGTTGATTATCATTAAGAATAATAAGATTAGTTAATTATTTGGCAACTCCATAGATTTATTGGATCGGTTACTATTTTTGAATTTTTTAAAAGAGATAAAAAAAGTACTGGGGATATTGATATTATGTTATGATGTTATGTAATTTCTTGGTATCGTAAATAAAATATACGATTAATGATTCAAGTTAGTGAGTTGAGAAATAGATGGTTGAATCAAAATAATTCCTTTTTTGAAGTTCAATTTCTGTCAGAGGACAATATGAATGTTATACCATGTTCCATTAAAACACTCAAAGGGTTATACGATATATCGGGTGTAGAAGTAGGCCAACATTTCTATTGGCAAATAGGAGGTTTACAAATCCATGCCCAAGTACTTATCACTTCTTGGGTCGTAATTGCTATCTTATTAGGTTCAGTCATCATAGCTGTTCGGAATCCACAAACCATTCCGACCGACGGTCAGAATTTCTTCGAATATGTCCTTGAATTTATTCGAGATTTGAGCAAAACTCAGATTGGAGAAGAATATGGTCCTTGGGTTCCCTTTATTGGAACTATGTTCTTATTTATTTTTGTTTCTAACTGGTCAGGTGCTCTTTTACCTTGGAAAATCATACAATTACCTCATGGGGAGTTAGCTGCGCCTACGAATGATATAAATACTACTGTTGCTTTAGCTTTACCCACGTCAGCGGCATATTTTTATGCGGGTCTTACCAAAAAAGGATTGGGTTATTTCGGGAAATACATTCAACCAACCCCAATACTTTTACCAATTAACATCCTAGAAGATTTCACAAAACCTTTATCTCTTAGTTTTCGACTTTTCGGGAATATATTGGCTGATGAATTAGTAGTTGTTGTTCTTGTTTCTTTAGTCCCTTTAGTAGTTCCTATACCTGTTATGCTTCTTGGATTATTTACAAGTGGTATTCAAGCTCTTATTTTTGCAACGTTAGCCGCGGCTTATATAGGTGAATCCATGGAGGGTCATCATTGACTAGTTTTCGAAATAGTCTTTTTTAAGCTTATCCCAATTCATGCATGATTCAAGATAATCCACTTGGTTGGGGAACATAATAGATACAAATACAAATACGTATGAATATACGACCTAGAGTCGTAGGAAAAAAGATAGACGATATTGCGGAATTGTAAAAAAAAAAAGATGGGTTGGGGGGGTCACACTAGATGTATGTAATCTTTATAAGTCCAGCCCCTGTGTCTGTTTCGAGGAATGATTCTAGAATCCGATTCAATATAAAATGCGGGTGGTTTACGTTATGGAAGAAACAAATGTATATGTGATATTAGATATTTACTAGTTATATAGGACTATTCCTAATATATATATATATATATTATATACCCTATATATATATATTATTGATTTGATTGATTTGATTGCGGTTCACTGCATTTATATAGTTCCAATATAAGTCTTTCTGTTTCGTCTGTGATTGTGGATCGAATGAAATGCAAAAAAGAGATGAACTCAAGGATAGTATCTAGAAGAAAAAAGAAAGGAAAGAAGAATTGAATGAAAGAATGGTTCGAAACAAAGAAATGCCTAGAACCGTATACATATGTATTTACAAAAACTCCATTATGGGTAGAAACTCAAAATGAGATATCGAAATAGTTCTGACGATTCAGTAATATTATCATTTCAATTCGGAGTTTTTAGTTATTTCGACCCGATAGATCTTAATCAGATAGATCTTAATGATAAAATCTTAATGAAAAAAAAAAATGATAAAAAAAATTAAGTAAAAATTCATTGGTTGATTGTATCATTAACCATTTCTTTTTTTTTGGGTGCGAGGAACTTACCATGAATCCACTGATTTCTGCCGCTTCCGTTATTGCTGCTGGATTGGCCGTAGGGCTTGCTTCTATTGGACCTGGAGTTGGTCAAGGTACTGCTGCAGGCCAAGCTGTAGAAGGTATTGCGAGACAACCAGAAGCAGAGGGTAAAATACGAGGTACTTTATTGCTTAGTCTAGCTTTTATGGAAGCTTTAACAATTTATGGACTGGTCGTGGCGTTAGCGCTTTTGTTTGCGAATCCTTTTGTTTAATCCTAGAAATGTAAAAAAGTACCTTACATACTATACTTTTTTTCTTATTTTTTTAACTCGCTATACTTTTTTCTTATTTTATTAACTCAGAATTGCTGTTTGCTTCTTCTAATTATATCAACGCTTTACTCCTACAATTATTTATTTGTTGAGACAATACCCCAGGAAAGGAAGGATTGTTTTGAGGATGAGTAATTACTGATCCGCTCGTTTTCTTCCTTCGCGTCCTTAGCTTAGTACAATGGAAACCTTTTTTTTTACTTTTTTTAGGAATCGTTTCAACAAACGAGATATTTCACAATTGACATGAGACCCAAGACTTAACCTAATAAGTATTTTATTGGATTGGAAACTTCAAGTAAGAAATTTAAAAATTATCAAATTAAATTACTAGATTTAATCTACTCACATTAAAAAAAATGGAAATAAAATTTATATAATAAAAAGAAATCGATCAAAAAAGGGACAATGAAGTGATACAAAAAGAACTCTGTTCTTTGTTAGTCCTATCTATAAGAGGAGAGCATATGAAAAATGGAACCGATTCTTTCCTTTCCTTGGGTCACTGGCCATCCGCCGGGAGTTTCGGGTTTAATACCGATATTTTAGCAACAAATCCAATAAATCTAAGTGTAGTGCTTGGTGTATTGATTTTTTTCGGAAAGGGGGTGTGTGCGAGTTGTGTATTTCAAGAATAGGTTGGATCCATCCGACTGCACTTTATTTATGGTATTTTATTCATTTTATAGGATAAATAGGAAAAAAAGTGCACGATCTCAACGAATTATTTCTGAATAAATTAAGAAATCATATGTAAGAACCATAGCATTTCGTGACTTATTGGTAAATTTGATTCTCTATCAACCAATAACGTGAGACCATTAACATGGTTAAAGCTAAACCGTTTGAAGTCCAGGCAAAACATGGTACTCTTTCTACCGGTACTAACGTACCGAAATGGTTTAAAAATGAATAGCTGGTAATTTATCTGATATAGAACACTCATATCGATAAAATGATTTGAACCATTTATTAAAAAAATGGGCATCTTGCTCTTTTTTTCCAATGCCGAATCGACGACCTACGTAAAAAAAAAAATAGGAATTTTTGGATTTGAAGAAAAAAAGGAAATAAAAAAAATATAGAAATAAATTGTAAATTTGAATTTAAAATTAAATAAAGAACAAATACAAATAAAGAACAAATACAAATAAAGAACAAATACAAATAAAGAACAAATACAAATAAAGAAAGAACTTTGCTGACAATTATAGATTTTTGTCTGGTCGGAAGAGTCCTCCTAATATTCTGGTCTTATATCAGTTTCGATGTTTTTGAATATAAACAGAAAAGAGAGGGTAGGCTCATTACATTAAAAAAAAAAGATATGGGAATGCCCATAATATAAAATAAATAATTGATAAAATAAATAATTGAGCGTGAGAGCCAAATGAATCGAAAGATTCATGTTTGGTTCGGGAAGAGATTATTGAAGTTGTGAAATTAATGGTAAGATAATCTACTTTCATTAAATGATTTATTAGATAATCGAAAACAGAGGATCTTGAGTACTATTCGAAATTCGGAAGAATTACGTAGAGGGGCCATTGAGCAGCTCGAAAGAGCCAGGACTCGCTTACGGAAAGTAGAAATAGAAGCAGATGAGTATCGAATGAATGGATACTCTGAGATAGAACGAGAAAAAGAAAATTTGATTAATGCTACTTGTGACACTTTGGAACGATTAGAAAATTACAAAAATGAAACCCTTCATTTTGAACAACAAAGAGCGATTAATCAGGTCCGACAACGAGTTTTTCAACAAGCCTTACAAGGAGCTCTAGGAACTCTGAATAGTTGTTTGAATAGTGAGTTACATTTCCGTACGATCCGTGCTAATATTGGCATTCTAGGGG